TTCATATTACTGCAGTACAGGTACGACCGATCACTAGTTCCATAGGAAGAATTCCTTTCCCATTTAATATTTCTCAACAAAAACTTCTCTCATTCATCAGCTACCCCGCGGATCTATTCCAAATTTATGAATCGTCCCATGGATTTTGATATTTCGATTGTATGGCGTGGTGTATACACGTTATGCAAACAGAAGGTATGGTTACTCTACTCTATTTTTTCATGGAATGATTATTCCATTCTTTTTTCTCTTTGGATCATAACCAAATCAAAACTTCTCGAGTTATCAGAATCTGTAGTAAAAAAAGTCCTTGGTTATTTAACTTAGATGAAATAGTAATAGTTCCGCTCATTGGTATACTACAAAAATGGGAATGAAATCAATCTGATTCCAATATCTCATATCTTTCCAAACAAAAGGGGACAATTTAAGTGGAAAGCCCATATCTATTTAATATCTATTTATTAGAATAAAATTAGTCTGTTTTTATGTTATTTCGTACTGTATAATTCCTTTGCTTTGTTTGTGGGATCATTTTCCCCGAGGGGTAATGAAAAGAATTCTAGAATGGATTGCTAATTATGCCTAGATCTCATATAAATGGAAATTTTATTGATAAGACCTCTTCAATTGTAGCCAATATCTTATTACGAATAATTCCGACAACTTCAGGAGAAAAAAAGGCATTTACCTATTACAGAGATGGTGCGATTTGATTCTTTTTTCTTGTTTTTTTTAGCCCTCACCTCAGTCTTACGAGAAAGAGACGCGGTTCGGTATAGAAAGAACTAAATTCTTGAAATAAACCTACGCTCGGTGAAGGTGAAGTTTGGAGATAGAACAATTCCTTCTATCGTGTATCCTCGATTGATGCAGCCTCAGATGTTTCAATTGTTGATTTGAGTATTGAGCGAAAGGTTACACCTATGGGTTCTGTATTGCGGGTCAATCCTACACTACATTAGTACCAATAGACGGCATAAGGGAAAAAGCACTACACCTAGGAATCAACAACACAAAAACTTTGTTATAAATTCCCCCTTTCCTTATCGGTATCGGGACTAACAAGAATGGTTGGGACAACAAACATCCATCTCGTTTGTACTTTGGATACCCGTATAACCATCAAAGATCGTTGAAGTGACTAATTCCTGGAAATAGAAGGCGTTGAGAACAAAGAAATTGTTGGAGTTACCATTTATATCTAACACTAATATGATTGGTGTTAAGAAAAAACCTCTTGCGGGAAGGCTGGCTAGAGATTTCTTGTAAAAATACTAGTTCCTTTCAGTTCATAATGAGATGAGAATAGTTCAATTTTTATTCTATGGATTATTCCCCTTAGTACTATGCGCAGAAGGGAGGAGCCGTATGAGATGAAAATCTCATGTACGGTTCTGGAACGGAGATTTTTTGAATAGAATGAACGACCGTAACGGATGTTGGCTCAATCCGAAGGAAATTATGCGGAAGCTTTACAGAATTATTATGAAGCTACGCGACCAGAAATTGATCCCTATGATCGAAGTTATATACTCTATAACATAGGCCTTATACACACAAGCAATGGAGAGCATACAAAGGCTTTGGAATATTATTTCCGGGCACTAGAACGAAACCCATTCTTACCACAAGCTTTTAATAATATGGCCGTGATCTGTCATTACGTGCGACTATCTCCACTATAGAAATAAGGAAAAAAAGCAAAGATCAAATTGGCTAGTAAATACTAGAAAAAATAGGCTTTCTACATAATGCATCGTCCAAAGCAACGATTTTTATCAGCTGTAGCAAGGAAAGAGACTTCACGAGAACCAAAATAGGAAGAAAAAAAAAAATGAGTGTAGCCTATATACTATATTCTATGGATAAAGGATCAAATTGATAGAGAAAGCACCGTAAAGATCAATTAGCGAGCTATTGAGTCGATACAGTTAAGAACTGCTTACTTATGTCATGATATGGGACAAAAGTTAGGAATCAACTTATGTAATAGAGTCGATCCACTAAGGTATTGAGCAGCGGTGTAGCATCAGATCCCAAAGATAGTAAGTTCTTTTTTCTTATGGAAAAAAGTCTTTTTCAAAGATTCTATATGAATTCCATATATGAAACCGAGATAGTTACCTTTCAGAAAATTCTAACGATATTGTGGGGATACCTATGCTTCATTCTTCTGAAGGTGGGAGAAAAGATCAAACTGATTCTGATTATTGATCAAAATTAGGGTTTGAAACTTATGTAATTAACTTCTTCTGGTTAACCCAAGAAAAAATGGGATAGGTTTATGAGAAATCTAATTCAGTTAGCATAGGGTAGATTAAGATAGGACACAAAAAGAATCGATTTTTGAGCCGTATGAGATAGGAAACTCTCAAGTACGGTTCTAAGGGAAGGAACCACCTATTCCGACCGGGGAGAACAGGCCATTCTACAGGGTGATTCTGAAATTGCGGAAGCTTGGTCCGATCAAGCTGCTGAGTATTGGAAACAAGCTATA